AGTCCCGACGGATCCACTAAATACATCAATCAATTCGAAAGGGGGCCAGGGGCAGAATTTCATTCCCAAAAAAAAAGACCCTTTTTCTTTTCTTTGCGGTAGGAGATGGGCGGATTAATACAATTATCCGTAGCATTATAGTAAGCATTACAAGAAATCCCGGATCCTTTTTTTCGATTGTTCCCGATCCGTGTACATAGAGTAGATTATAGAAAAAAAAGAACGGAAACAGACGATAAATAAAGGAATAAAGGAATTTGGGATTGGGTCCAGAATCCGAGCTGGGATTCGGTATGGATAAAAAAACTTCCTATGTTATACTATTCCATTTTCGACGACAAATTGATTTGACAGCTCAGATATTGTTATTCATGATATTCATCCGATTCAAAACCAGCGAGATTAAGAGGGAATTCATTCATTGAATTTACAAGTGAAAGCTATGGGACTAAATCCCGAGTTATTGCGAAGTAAAAAAAAGATTAGATTATGGGAGTAAATATTCTTATGGGAGTAAATATTCTTGCATTTGTTGCTACTGCACTATTCGTTCTAGTTCCTACCGCCTTTCTACTTATCATTTACGTAAAAACAATCAGTCAAAATAATTAATTCATTAATCATTAATTTTAAATTTGAATTAAACTTGACTTCTGAGTTCTTATCAAAAATTGACGAAATAAAATGAAAAGGATTCCAATTTTTGCGTCTTAAACGAAACTTAAATGAAATAAGCGGACTATACTCCGCAGTATTCTAATAGATAGATCGTATGGTAGAAAGAAATAGATGAATCTTTCGACCATATGATCTATTGGTATTATTGTAGTGTATAAAGTTGTACTCTAGAATAAAGGTAGAGGCTAAATCTGGCTTAATATACAATTATTATACAATATTATATATGTATGTATTATATGTATGTGGATCTCAATTCCATATATGGAATTGACATCGCCCCCAATTCTATTTATTTGCTACACCTATTTGTATTTGTTTCGATCAATCTGAAATAATAGTTTTACTCTTATTCTTATGTCTTAGGGTTCTAATTACTAGTTACTATATTTTTTCTGATATTCAATACAAATCTCGGTATCTATCAAAAGAAATAAATCAATAAAGGAAAAACGATAGGGATTTCTATTAATAAAAAAAATTATTAGTAAACATTCCGAAGAAGTAATTGATTGAACCATCAACAAGAATTTCATGGGCACTTCTCGGAGTTCGAAAAGGAAGAGTAAACCTTAAGTTAACGCCTGGAACCATGATATGAAATGTGAGTCGATAAAGCATAAATAAAATTTCTAAAATTAGAAAGCAGTCGGTAAATGTGCGATATGCCACTCGCCTGAGGGAAGATCCTCCTATCTATATTATCTCGTTAGACAACCGCTATTTTTATACACTTTCTCATAGAAAGTGCGTATACACTTAACAAAACTACTTCTTCTTTGAATTCTTGGAACAGTAAACAGGGAAACAAATCAAATAATAATAAAAAGGTCGGGTCTTTCTTAGTATCCATCTAGAAGCCTGGTAAGAGCTCCTCGATTGAAATACAAAATTTAGGAAAAATTGGATTGGACTAAATTTCCTATCATTTAGATCCCTTTCGAAATACAAAGATAGGAGAAATATCTCTTTAATTGAAGGGTATGATTCATATAATACATTACTTCATCCGAATCCAATGGAATTCGAAATGAAGATCTTTTTTTTTTCGTTTGAAATAGTTCAAAACGCGTTGCAGAACGATCTAGAAAACAGTTGATACTCTTTGATTCCCCAACTCAATTAGTAATACCCCTAGAGTCCACTTCTTCCCCACACTACGAGCGAAAGGGAAAATGTAAAGACTACCATTAAAGCAGCCCAAGCGAGACTTACTATATCCATGTGAATTATGTCCCCTTATTTCTATAACTATGAAGGAGTTATTCCATCATTCCTCACTAATAATAGTATAGTGGAATCGGGGGTGCAGAGTCAAAAGGGGATTCTGATCGAACACTATTGATAAACCAATTCACTAAATCCACCTATTTTTTATTAAAAAAAAAAAAAATTCCTAAAATTCCTATATGATGATTTACAATCAGCAAAGATGAAACATAAGCAAAATACATAGTAACATCTCGGGGGGAATGCTCCTAATGGAACGCATAGGAATAATAAGTTTTGTTGATCCTCATAAGTAAAAGTAAATAAGTTAAGTAAAAGTAAATAAGTAAAAAAGCGGATAATCCTTATCTAAAATCCCATTTGATAGAATTCGTACCCTTTCCATTTTTCTCTGTGAAAGAATAGGGAGACGGTAGAAGTATATTCTTGATTAGGGGTTGCCGAAAAGAAATTGTTTCTCTTTTTCTTTTGCCCTTTACTAGAATTTAAATTCAAAGTGAATTATCCATCCACTCGAATATTGATTGGATACCCGAGGACTGATAAGTTTTTGGGAGTCCGTCGTATATGTCGTATATAAAGTATCTTCTGC